TTGTAAGAGTGAGACTTGAACTCACTTTTTCGGGAGATGAGCCCGACGACTTACCCTTAGTCTATCTTACAACTCGTTTAAACAAAAAAGACAACTCATTATAAGTATGAAATTCCGGAGGAGAAACATGTTTTCACTCTAAAGAAACACCTCCTTTCCAACCTAAAAACTTTTCTTCTGTCACAAAAAGATCAAAAACAATATATAAAAACCAAATCACACCTAAAATCGAAACAACAGATCCCAAAGAACTTATTAAATTCCAACCAGCGAAAGCATCCGCAAAATCCGAATATCGTCTTGGAAACCCAGTCAAACCTAAAAAATGTTGAGGAAAAAAAGTTAAATTAACACCAATAAACATTAATCAAAAATGAATTTTACCAAAAAACTCATTATAACAAAACCCACTGATTTTCCCAATTCAATAATAAAACCCCGCAAAAATAGCAAAAACCGCCCCCATAGAAAGAACATAATGAAAATGTGCAACAACATAATATGTATCATGTAAAACAATATCCAGAGAACTATTTGCTAAAACAACCCCTGTTAAACCACCAAGAGTAAATAAAAAAACAAACCCCATCGCCCAAAGCATTGGAGTATCTAATCTAAGAACACCCCCATAAATGGTTGCTAACCAACTAAAAACTTTTATCCCCGTGGGAACAGCAATAATCATCGTCGCCGCAGTAAAATATGCTCTTGTATCCACATCCATTCCAACTGTAAACATATGATGGGCCCAAACAATAAACCCAAGAAGACCAATTGAAAGCATGGCATAAACCATTCCCAAATATCCAAAAATTTGTTTCTTTCCAACAAAAGTTGGAATTATTTGGGATATCATACCAAACCCTGGTAAAATTAAAATATAAACTTCTGGGTGACCAAAAAACCAAAATAAATGTTGAAATAAAATAGGGTCACCCCCCCCAGAGGGATCAAAAAAAGTAGTATTAAAATTACGATCTGTTAACAACATCGTAATAGCACCTGCTAAAACAGGCAAAGATAAAAGCAATAAAAAAGCTGTAATTAAAATAGACCAAACAAATAAAGGCATTTTATTAAAAGTGACACCAGGAGCTCGCATATTAAAAATTGTCGTAATAAAATTTATTGCTCCTAAAATAGAAGAAACCCCAGCCAAATGAAGACTAAAAATAACCATATCAACAGAACCCCCAGAATGAGTTTGAATCCCCGCAAGAGGAGGATAGACCGTTCATCCTGTACCTGCCCCTTGTTCAACAAAAGCAGAACCTAATAACAAAAAAAGAGCAGGAGGCAACAACCAAAAACTAATATTATTTAATCGAGGAAAAGCCATATCTGGAGCCCCTATATATAACGGCACCAATCAATTCCCAAAGCCCCCTATCATAACTGGCATAACTAAAAAAAAAATCATAACAAAAGCATGTGCTGTAACAATTACATTATAAAGATGATCGTCTCCTAACATAGCCCCAGGGGCAGACAACTCTAATCGTATAAGCATACTAAAAGCAGTACCAATTAAACCGGCCCCTACCCCAAAAACTAAATATAAAGTTCCAATATCTTTATGATTTGTAGAAAAGACCCAACGAATTAAATAAGTATTTTTCATTATAACCAAATAAAAACAGCTTCTTTTTTAAAAGCCCCCTCTTTTAAAAAATCTCTTTGATTTATTTTTTTTCTAAAAAAAAGAGTTTTTTTAATTTGAGGTAAAAGAATAAACACAAATAAAAACAAAAAAGAAAAAAAAAGAAAAAAAGTATACCCATATTGATTCAAAAACGTTATTGTATTTAATTGCGGCATTTCAGAGAAGATAGGACTTGCACCTATATTTTTAGCTTTGAAGGCCAATGGCTTACTTTAACCGAATCCTCTACAACATAACAAAGAAAACAATTACCCCAATAAACATAACTAAAGCATAATTAAAAACTAATCCAGATTGTAAATTACTTATTTTTTGAACTTGTAAAATAAAAAATTGAATAAGACCCTTTGGTCCAACAAGCTCTAACACTCCTTTATCAACAGTTAAATTAAAAACATTAGACCCTATTTTATATATTTTTTTTACAAAAAAAAAATTAAAAAAAAAATTAATTTGTCAAGCAGAACTAAGAAACCCATAAACATATAAAATAAAAAATAATTTCTTAGAAAAAAAATAATAAAACAAAAAAACCACACTAAAACCCCCAAGCACACTTAATAAAACTGGAAGAATTTTAATCTTTAAAAAAAGTACTGGGGAAACCCCCATTTGAAAAGACCAAACAACTTCTTTACATAAATAACCTCAAAAAATACTTCCTAATGCTAATATGCCCAAGGGAATTAAAAGCAATCCTTCTCCTTCTTTAAGAGAATAAATTTTGGCTCATTTAAAAGTAGGATTAGACAAAAAAGACAAATAAATTAAACGAATAGAATATATTGCAGTTAATAAAACAGAAAAACACCCTAATCAATAAACAAATATTAAATAAAACTGCCCAAAAGCAAACTCTAAAATTAAATCTTTTGAATAAAACCCTGTTAAAAAAGGAAGCCCCATTAAAGAAAAAGAACCTATAAGAAAAAAAATATAAGTTAAAGGAAGAAAATGTAATAATCCCCCCATTTTTCTCACATCTTGCTCATCTACCATTGCATGAATTAAAGACCCTGCACTTAAAAACAATAAAGCCTTAAAAAAAGCATGGTTCATTAAATGAAATAAGCCAATTGAATAATGAGAAAGGCCACAAGCAACTACCATATACCCCAATTGACTACAAGTAGAATAAGCCACTATTTTTTTCAAATCATTTTGAACTAAACCAATTGTACCCGCAACAAACACAGTCAAAACCCCAATAATTGTTATAAAAATTAACACAAGAGGAACAACATCAAATAAAGGCGACACTCGAATTAACAAGAAAACACCTGCCGTAACCATTGTTGCCGCATGAATTAAAGCAGAAACCGGAGTTGGTGTAAATTTTCTATTATTTCCATACTAGACAGGACTTGTTCTTCTATTTTCTCTTTTTTCTACTCTCACTTCCACCCTCGCCGTTCTAAACTAACTTTTATTTCCAAGGGCCAGTTGCCCCACCCTTACCATGTTACAACTTACTCTATTTTATTTTATTCTCACTCTAATCCCCCCTTTAATCACTCATAAATCAAACCTAAAATTAATACAAAAAAAAAGCCAACCATTGTTCAAAACCCAAAAGGAGCAACCATATTATATAAAACACATCAGGGGAAAAAAAAAGAAATCTCCAAATCAAAAATTAAAAACAAAATACCAATTAAAAAAAATCGGATTGAAAAAGGCCGCCCTAAAAAACTAAATGGCACAAAACCACACTCATACGCAGAAACCTTCTCTCGATCCGGACTTCTTTCCCCAATAAAAAAAGAAATTATTGAAAATAATCCAGCTAAAACAATTACAATAAAAAAAAACAAAAAAAAACTAAACACTAACCTCGCAAAGAACTAAAAGACCTCAAAATAATTGTCCCCCTAATTCGATAATATACAACTAAAAGAGCCAAACCAAGAGAAGACTCTGCCGCTGCAATTGTTAACCCCATTATCATAAAAATTTGTTCTATTAAAATATCTATTTCTTTAGAATTTATTAAAAAAAAAAAGAAAGTAGATAACAAAACTAATTCAATAGAAACAATCATTATAATAAAATGACCACGATTTAAAACAATACCCCAAGCTCCTAATAAAAACAAAAGAACAACAACAACTAAATATTTATAGTACACTTATTTAAATATTTATGCCCCAAGAGGATTTCTTACAACACTTCGTTCATAACTCCCAAGGCTTTCTCTACCAAGCAGATCCAAGAAACTCAATCCATACAACACCTGTAAAACAGAAGTTTATTGACTAATAGCTAAGACCCCGAACACACCTTTAGTAGCAAAAAAACTAAATTTTAAGAACCTCATCAATATACACAAATATACAAAAACAACCACACGACATCCACGAAATGTCAATACCAACACGCGGCTTCAAAACCAACATGTTGACAAGAAGTAAATTGATCTGAAAATAAACGAAATAAACAAACCAATAAAAAAGTTGTTCCTATTATTACATGAAATCCATGAAACCCAGTTGCAACAAAAAATATTGCTCCATAAACAGAGTCTGACAAAGCAAAAGGAGCTTGATAATACTCTGCTGCTTGTAATATTGTAAAATAAACACCAAAAAAGATTGTTCAAAACAAAGCCAATTGAGCCTCTGTTTTATCACCACTAACAATAGCATGGTGTGCTATTGTAACAGTTACTCCGGAAGTCAACAACACCGCAGTGTTTATTAAAGGAACCCCTAAAGGACTTAATACAGAAATTCCTTTAGGAGGTCAGACAACACCTAATTCTACAACAGGCGCCAAACTACTATGAAAAAAAGCCCAAAAAAAAGAAAAAAAAAAAAGAACTTCAGAAAGAATAAATAAAAGCATCCCATATTTTATACCCTGTTTTACAACTAAAGAATGATGACCTTGAAATGTAGACTCTCGTATAATATCTTGTCATCAAACAAACATAACCCCCAAAATAACAACTAAACCTAAATATAAAAGAAAACTAAATCCATAATGAAAAAAAACCACTGAACCAACAGTAAGAAAAAACGCTCCTGCCGCCCCAACAAAAGGCCATGGAGAAAATTCAACTAAATGAAAGGGATGATATTGCATCAATAAAAGGTCTTCAACTAAATAAATTGAACAAAATACCACTAATAAAAAGTTAATTAAATTATAAAAATAATATATTATTACAAAGTTAATTAAAATAATCAAAACACTAATCAAGACTACTTTTAAAACAAAAACAACCACAAAATATTTAAATGTCCTACTTTATCCTTCATTTCTTAAAAAATCCAAATATTGAACATATTCTTTTATTGAAACCCCTTTTACAACTATTGGCATAAAAGAATGGTTTGCTCCACATATTTCCGAACACTGACCAAAAAAAACCCCCGGTCGTTTTATAAAAACACCTGTTTGATTTAAACGACCAGGGACAGCATCTATTTTTAATCCCAAAGAAGGCACAGCAAAAGAATGTAAAACATCTGCTCCAGTAACTAAAAATCTTGTATGAGTTTGAACCGGAATTAAAAGCTTTTGATCAACTTCTAATAAACGACTTCCCCCAGAAACTAAATCCGAAGTCGGAACCATATAAGAATCAAAGCCCAAAGTCTCTCCTTCATAATCCGAATACTCATAAGACCAATACCATTGATGTCCAACAACTTTAATTGTTAAAACTGGAGCCACCACCTCATCCATTAAATATAACAATTTTAAAGATGGTAATGCAATAAAAATTAATATAATAGCCGGAAAAATCGTTCAAACAATTTCTAAAAAAGTACCATCCACTAATTGACGATCATAATACTTATTTTCTATCGCTTCTGCAATAAATCATAAAACAACAGCAACAATAATAATTAACAAAATCAAAACCTGATCATGAAAAAAAACAATTTCTTCAACTACAGGGTCTCCCACATCCTGAAACCCTAAAGACCAAGCCTCTGGTCCATCACAAAAAACTTTTAAAAACAAAACCTCCATCAATACACACAAAAATATAGAAACAACCACTTTCCAAAACCTTAAGCAGAAACTAAACATTTTATATTTTTAATCTTATTTCCAAGGGCCAGTTCCCCCACCCTTACTATGTTACGACTTACTCTATTTTATCTACTTCAATAGAGGCGACGGGCAATTTGTACTAACATTGCGGTAAATTCATTGAAACGCTCTACTTTTCAATTACTATTAAATTCCACTTACTTATTTTTTTTCAAAAACAATCCGGACTTTTTCTTTAAAATTAAAAAAAAAAATGTAGCGCATCTAACCCCGAAACATAAGGGCAATAATACCTGACTTCAACCTTTATAGGATTAAATTTATTTTTGTTTAAAACATAAATTGACGACGGCCATGCAACACCTGAAAACAAGCTTCGGTAAGGTAACTCGCGGATTATCGAATTAAGCGACACGCTCCTCTAATTTACAATGAACAGCCAAGTTTTTTGAATTTTAATCTTGCGATCATACTACTCAAGCAATTTCATAACTTATTATCCAACAAAAGAAATTTCATTTACTGTTTCGACTACCAGGGTCTCTAATCCTGTTTGCTCCAAGAACCTTCGTGTTTAAGAATTCAACATTTTTATTTTACTTAGAGGAGAACATATAAAAAATACATTTGTCTTCCCATAAAAAATATTTAAAATAAATTGTTTTCACATAAAGAATTCCTTTTTTCATCTTAACATTCAACAATTACCAAAAAAATTCTATTTACTTTTTAAAATATATTACTTCTACACGCTTTCTGCTTTTTAAAAAAAAACTAACCCTTAAGTTTCACCGCGTCTGCTGGCACTTAATTTGACAGGTTTATATGTTCTACCTATGTCTCACTTTCATGAATTGCATAAAACTCTCTACTGCTGCCAAAAGTTTCCCCTTGTATCAGTGAAAATGTGGTTTTACCATGCATCTTCGGAAAAAAAGAACTAAACCTTTTTTACCTAATACAACAAATAAAAAAAAACAACTCCTTCAATTGCATATTTTTATTTCACCCTCACCTGTTCGCATCTACTAACATGTATAACCCAGACCAAAAGCTTTTTTTTCCCTAAAACCAAAGGAGTCAACCTCTTTTTTCTCAAAACCAAAGGAGTTAACTTCTTCATCAATACACACAAAAATATAAAAACAACCATTCAACAGCCACCAAATGTCAATATCAACTAACTTCTTAAAAAAAACTAACTCACTGGACTAAAAACAAGACTATTTTTAATTAAATCAACAACAAAAAAAGGAACAATTCCCCCTAAAAAAATTATTATTAAAAAAGGAAGCATCACAAAAACTTCTTGTCTATTTAAATCCCTATTAAAAAGAAGATAGTTTGACCCTGGCCCAAAAGAAATACGATTAAACAAACTAAGAGAATAAACAGCAGAAAAAAGAACCCCAAAAACAACTAACCCTCCAACTCCACAATGATAACTAAACCCCGCAAGTAATGAATAAAACTCCCCAACAAAATTACAACTTAAAGGAAAGCCCATATTTGACAAAGACAAAATCAACATAAAAAAAACAAACAATGGCATTGTCAAAGCCAGGCCCCTATAATACTTTATTAAACGTGTATGATGACGATCGTATAAATAAGTTACTCCAATAAAAAGAGCAGAACTAACAAAACCATGCGCTAACATTAAAAAAACTGCTCCTATTAATCCTTCTATTAAATATGTAAAAATACTCAAAGGAACCAGCCCCATATGTGCAACAGAAGAATACGCAACTAATCGTTTAAAGTCAATTTGACGACATGTCATCAAACCTCCATAAACGACTGCTATAACACTTAAAAAAATAAAAACAGGAGATCAATACAAAGAACCCTCTGAAAAAAGAGGCCTTGAAAAACGCAAAAGCCCATAACCCCCAAGTTTTAATAAAATTCCGGCTAAAATAACAGAACCAGCTACTGGTGCCTCAACATGTGCCTGTGGCAATCAAATATGGAATGGAATAAGAGGAAGTTTCACTGCAAAACTAAGAAACACCCCAACTAAAACTCATTTTTGAACATTAAAAGACAATTTCATATTAAGTAAAAGAAAATAATCCATCGTTCCAGTTATTTGATATAAAAAAAGTATTGTAAAAAAAAAAAACACAGACCCTGCAAAAGTAAAAAAAAAAAAATAAAAAGAAGCACGAACTTTTTCTTCCCGAGAGCCTCAAATACCAATCAAAAAAAACATTGGTATTAAAACCCCCTCAAAAAAGACATAAAATAAAAGAAGGTCAAACACTAAAAACACACCAACTAATAAAACCTCTAAAAAAAATAAACACAATAAAAACTCCTTAAATAAAATCCGTATTGACTTATGACTAATTAAAACACAAATAGGAATTAAAAAAGTTGTTAAAAGCAAAAAAAACAAAGAAACACCATCTACAGCAAAACTAATCGGACCCCAATCTAAAACAGATAAAACCTCTCACTCTACTTGATTAATAAACTGAAAAGAACTTTTTCAATCAAACCCACCTCACAAAACCAAAGCAAAAAAAAAAAAAGCCAAAGACCATTCTAAAGCTCGTTTTTTTAATATACTTCTTTTTTCTCTAGTAATTCCTAAAATATGAATCCCTCCAACAAAAAAAACAAACCAAAAAAAACACACTAATGTAAACTAAGTGTATCTGCTAAATAAATAATTGTTAATAAACAAAAAACATAGGCCTGAATAATCGCCACTGCTATTTCTAATAATGTAATAAAAACCATTATTAAAATAGCAGCTTTAAAAACCAAACCAAACCCCGCTAAAATAGCAAACAAAAGATGACCAGCAGAAAGATTTGCTGCTAAACGAACCCCCAAAGAAATTGCTCGAGAAACATAACTTACTGTTTCTATTAAAACCAAAAGAGGAGCAAGAACTAAAGGAGCCCCACTAGGCATTAAAAGACTAATAAAATCTTTCTTAAACTCCCATAACCCAGAAAAAATAACACCAATAACAATAGAAAAAGAAAACCCAAGAGTTACAATTATATGTGTTGTAGGAGTAAAAACATAAGGACATAAACCTAATATATTTAAAAAAACTAAAAAAAAAAAAAGAGAAAACACAAAAGGAAAATATTTTAAACCACTAATACTTAAATTTTCTTTTATAACACGATAAAAATGACCATATGCCAACTCAAAAAAAGATTGTCATCTTTTAGGAATTAAAGTGATTCCTTTTAACAATAATAAAACAATAACAATTACAAAAAATAACATTATAGTAGAGTTAGAAAAACCAACAAATCATAAAACATTAAATTGTTCAAAATAAGAAGAACCACTCAACATCTATTTATTTAAATAAGACTAAAAGACTGCCTATTTATTATCTATTTATTTGAATAAATAAATCTTGTTTTTTACTCAATGGTTCTGTTTCTTGAGTTAAAACAAGAACACCAATCATAGCAACTAATAAAATAAAACTAGCTAAAAGAAACAAACAAAAACAAGCAACATATAAAACTTGTCCTAAAGCCTCAATATTATGATAAGAAACAAGAAATCAAGGAATAGACAACTCTCAATTTTCTATTCGAAAAGGACTTAAAACCAATCAACTTGAAGCAATTTCAGAAAAAAAAAACACACCAATAATAAACCCTATTAGTATATAATTTGTCATATCTACTTCTTCTTTTAAAAAAGCAGGAGGATAATCTGTTAAGTTTAATAACATAATGACAAATAAAAATAAAACAGCAATCGCTCCCACATAAACCAGTAAAAACATTAAAGCAATAAAATCAACCCCTAATAAAAGAAAAAAAACAGCAGAATTAATAAAAACGAGCACCAATCAAAAAAGAGAAATAACAGGATTCAATGCAGAAACCACCATAACTCCAGAACCAAGAATACCTAAAATAAATAAAAAAGAAATGACCTCCATTTAAAAAACTCCCATAAYTACTTGAGAAATTAAAAAAAAAACTAAGTGTGGGCAAAAAAAAAAAAAAAGAATAAAATATAAACAAAGACCAATCAAAAAAATCTTTTTAAAATTTAATTTAAGTTCTTTTTTTAAAACTTTTGTTACAACCAAAAAAGAAGAATTTTTTTGAAAAAAAAGGATTTTTACAAATCTAACATAATAAACTCCAGCAATTACAGAACAAAAAACCGCAAAAAAAAACACAAAATAAGACTTAGAAAGAACTCCGGATAATAAAACAACCCACTTTCCTAAAAACCCAGCAAAAGGAGGGATCCCTGCCATAGAAAACAAAACAATCCCGAAAGTAATTGAAAACAAAGGCAAATACCGAGAGAGCCCACTAAATTCAACCAATAAACTTTTATAAACATTAAAACTTAATACAAGAGAAAAAACACAAATAGTCATAATCACATATATAAAAAGATAAATCAAACTTGCTTGTAAACTTTCAAAAGTACCATTTTCTAAGCCCCACAAAATAAAACCCATATGACCAATCCCACTATAAGCTAATAATCGTTTTATTTTGGTCTGATTTAAAGCGCCTAAGGCGCCAACGAGTAAAGAAAAAAGAACTCCAATTAATAAAAGCCCCACAGGCAGACCAATGGAAATTAAGAGAGAAAAAACACCAATTTTAGGCACAACAGCCAATAACACAACTATTTTTGTAGGGGCTCCCTCATAAACATCTGGTGCTCACATATGAAAAGGAGCAATAAAAAGCTTAAAAAAAAGAGCTACAATAATTAAAAGATAACCAATTGGCATACAAACATCAGAAACATTTAGTTTAGAATTAAAAAGTAATTCTATATAAGAAAAATACACACTGCCCCCAACTCCACACAATAAAGCACACCCAAATAAAAACAAACCGGAAGAAAGAGCACCTAAAACAAAATATTTTAACCCTGCTTCTGCACTATAACTAGACCCTTGAGCGATTAGAATAAAAAAACAAAGAGTAAAAAGCTCTATTGATAAATAAATAGAAAGCCAATTGTTTGAAGAAATTAAACAAAAAACCCCAAAAACAACAATTACACATAAAACAGGAACCTCCATTTGTTCTTCTTTTTTTGGTCCCAGTAAAAGTAAAACAGCAAAAAACCCAATTAAAACAAAAAACTGTGCTCATTGCAATTCAAAAAAATAAAACCCAAAAAAAAACAATAAAAAACAAAAAGAAAATTTTAAAAGAAAACCACAAAGACTTAAAACCACCAGACTTAAAACAAAACTACCTAAAAAAATAATTTCATTAATTTTTTTTTAATAGCTGATTTTCTAAAAAACCAAAAAGAGGCATAATAACTATAAAATAAAAAAAATAAAGAAAAGAAAGTATTTGACCAATTTTAATAAAAGGCTCTTCTACTACTTGTGCGCCAATTCAAGTTAAAAGACCAAAGCCAGCTATTAAAAATCAAAAAAGAACACGCCCTAAAGGACGAAAGTATAACCCTTTTAAAACACTTTTATGTAAAATTGGTAATAAAAATAATATTAAAATACTACAAAACATTGCAACAACCCCTCCTAATTTATTTGGGATAGAGCGTAATATTGCATAAGCAAATAAGAAATACCACTCTGGTTGAATATGAACCGGAGTAACTAAAGAATTAGCTTGAATAAAATTTTCCGAGTCCCCTAAATAATTTGGCATAAAAAAAACAAAAACACAAAAAACAAAACAAAGAATAAAAAGCCCAAAAAGATCTTTGGAAGTATAAAAAGTATGAAATAAAACGTTATCAGTTGAAGAACTAAAGCCCATAGGATTATTCGACCCACTTACATGTAAATAAACCAAATGAAGACCAACTAAAAAAACTAAAACAAAAGGAAATAAAAAATGTAAACTAAAAAACCGATTCAACGTCGCCCCAGAAACACTAAAACCTCCTCAAACCCATTGAACAATATCTACTCCAAAATAAGGTATTGCAGACAATAAATTTGTTATAACAGTTGCTCCCCAAAAAGACATTTGTCCCCAAGGTAAAACATAACCCATAAAAGCAGTGGCCATAGTTAATAAAAGGATCACAACTCCAACACTTCAAACATGAATTTTTAAATATCCCCCATAATACAAACCTCGCCCAACATGAACATAAAGACAAAAAAAAAATAAAGAAGCCCCATTTTCATGGAGATATCTTAATAAAAACCCATAATTAACATCTCGCATTATATGACCAATAGAAATAAAAGCTAAAGAAGTATCAGAACAATAATGCATAGACAAAAAACACCCAGTAATAATTTGTAAAACTAAACAAAACCCCAATAAAGACCCAAAATTTCAAAAATAACTTATATTTGAAGGAGAGGCTAAATCTACTAAAAACCCATTAATAGGATGTAAAATAGGGTTTTCTTTTCGTAGTGGCATTAATTATTTTATTTAATAACATAATTAAATTGGAGGAGGGCCATTAAAGGAAAATAAAACACTCGCTACAAAAAGAACAACCCCTAAACTCAAAGGCAAATACCCCTTTCATAATAAAATCATTAATTGATCATACCGGATTCTAGGGAATGACACTCGTGTCCATAAAAAAAACCAAACAATAATAACCGTCTTCAAACCAAAAGGTAAAAAAGACCACCCCCCAAAAAATAAAAGAATAGTTAAACAACTCATAAAAATAATATGTGCATATTCTGCTAAAAAAAATAACGCAAAAGACATAGAAGCATATTCAACATTATAACCAGAAACTAATTCCGACTCTCCCTCTGTCAAATCAAAAGGAGCACGATTTGTTTCTGCTAAAACAGAAACAAAAAACATTATCACAACAGGAAAAAAAGGAATAAAAAACCAAATAAAACTTTGAGCTAAAACAATTTTATTTAAAGCCAAAGAACCGACACACAAAAGAACAGAAATAAGAAGTAAACCAATAGAAACCTCATAACTAATCATTTGTGCTGCAGCACGAACAGCTCCCAAAAAAGCATATTTAGAACGACTTCCCCACCCAGACATTAAAACAGCATAAACAGTAATAGAAGAAAGAGCTAAAATTCATAAAAGACTAATTTTAAAATCACTTATACCAACCCCATAATCATAAGGAAGTAAGCCCCAAACAAGAAAAGCCAATGTAAAAGAAACCACTGGAGCAAAAAAATAAACAAAACCACTTGCTTGATGAGGCAAAACCATTTCTTTAAGAAATAATTTTATACCATCAGCAAAAGGCTGCAATAACCCCCCCCCAACAACATTCGGTCCCTTTCTTATTTGTATATACCCTAAAACTTTTCGTTCTGCTAAAGTTAAAAACGCTACAGCAACAAGTAAAGGAATAATAACAATAAAAGCTTTAATCAAATAAAAAGAAATAGACCACATAAAGTCTCTTAAGCAGCAAAACAAACATTTATCGCCCACAAGTAAACAAAATTTTGTTTTTCCTGTATATAGTAGATTTTTTAATTAATTATTTAATTAAAAGGCCCAAGAACCTTCCATTGCATCCGGTAATCAAGTATGTAACCCTAATTGAGCAGATTTACCCATAACCCCAAAAAATAAAAATAAACAAATAAAAAAAATTTCATTAGAAAAAGACACAAGATTAAAAAGAGAAGAAAAATCAAAAGACCCAAAAGTATTTCAAACAAAAAACATAGCGACAAGTAACCCAATATCACCAATTCTATTTATCAACATAGCTTTAATTGCAGCCCGATTTGCTTCTAATCTTGTTAATCAAAAATTAATCAATAAATAAGAACAAAGACCAACACCTTCTCATCCAATAAATAACTGAAGAAAATTATCACTTGTAACTAACAAAACCATTAAAAAAGTAAATAAAGAAAGATATGCCATAAATCGAGGAATATGGGGATCTCCTCGCATATAAGCAATAGAAAAAATATGAACTAAAGTAGAGACAATAAAAACCACAAATAACATAACAACAACTAAACAGTCAAATTGCAACCCAAAAAAAACAAGGAACAACCCAGAATCAAACCACTTTCATAATTTAAGATATGTTACAGTTGAGTTAAATAAAATTTCAACCCCAACTAAAAAAGAATAAGACAAACCAATAATTAAACAACCAGAAGTTAAAACCCCAGCTCCCCTTTCTCCAATTTTTCTCCCAAAACAACTAGTTATCACTGCTCCAATTAAAGGAAAAAATAAAACTAAAAGATACATAAAAAAACAAACCAAAAAAAACCATTTAAAACAATTCAATATCTTTTTCACACTTAAGAAGTAATCAGTAATTAACTTAAATTCGATCGTAACTTACCAAAATAAGAGGACCGCTAATTCTTCAATCCTTTCGTACCAGAAGATAGTTATATCAATGTTTCTTCATATTGTAGATAGAAACCAAGCTGTGTTACCACGCTTTTAACTCAAATCATGTACAGTTTTAATGAATGAACAAATCAACCCTTAAGAGTGACTACACCTTAGGACACTGCAATTCAACATCGAGGTCGCAAACATCGTCGTTAATTAACTCTCAAACGCTATTGCGCTGTTATCCCCAGGGTAACTTTTATCTGTTTTCGTTATTTTTTTCATTCAAAACAACGGATCATAAAACACACCAATAATGTCTCCTAAAAACTTTCAAAGTGAAACGTTTGTCATAGTTCGTTTTCGTTACTTTTTAAAAAACTGTCGCCCCAACAAAACTGTCCTGCTTATAAAAAAAAAGTTTTTTAAAATAAGCTTTCAGTAAAGCTCCATGGGGACTTCTCGTCTTACAATTTTAATGTGGCATCTTCACCACAAATTCAATTTCATTAAATCTTTTTTTAAGACAGAAAAACTTTCGTAACACCATTCATACCGGTCAACAATTAATTGACAATTGATTACGCTACATTACCACAGTCAGTGTTACCACGGCCATTTAATTGTCTTTATTAATAAGCAAAACCAATTTTTTTTAGATACAACCATAGGGCAGGTATCACCTTTTATAAAAATCAAAAAGCTATGTTTTTGGTAAACAGTCGAAGTCCTTCTTTGCCGAGTTCCTTAAAAAAAGTTTCTTTTTTTTTTCTCTTTCTTTAATTAGAAAAACAGTTCTCTTTTTTCTTTTTCCTGATATTTTATATTTTCAAAAAAAAACTCATTAAAAATATTCTAAAAGGCTGTTTTACCCAAAAAATGGTAATCTAAAGAAAAACAATAATATTAATATTACTCATATAAAAATAATCTCTACTGAAAAACAGTTTATTCTGCTACAAAATAAGTTTTATTTTCAGAGTTTTAGTTCTATTTTAGCCACCAAAATCTTTAAAAGTTTAAAATTTTTAAATAAACAACTACGCACTTTTTCAAAGATGGCTGGTTCCAAGCCTACTTTTTTATTATCTAAATTTTTATTTTTTTAACACTAAAAAAGAAAAATGACCTTAACTTCTGATTTGAGCTCTCTCTTTTAACAAAAAATCTTTTCATTTTTTGTTTGTCTACTTTTTTTTTGTTTGTTTTTTTATTTTATGACAATTTAAACAAAAAAAAAAGAACACTACTTTAATAGTTTTCGCAGAAAACCAGCTATGTCCAAGTTCGATTAGTTTTTCACCCCCAATCACAGATTTTCTGAGATTTTTGTCACAACCACCAGTTTGTTCTGATACTATCTATGATTAAATCACTTGGTTTCGGGCACTTTGACTAATAAAAATTTCTTTTAACCTTCCTTTTTAAATCCGCCAAATTAATCTTTTTTATCCCTTATACAAAAGGTACGTTATTTCAAAACTGCTTTAAAAATAATAAATTCAAGCTCTTTTCAACTCTCTTTCAGCTTTCCTTTACAGTACTCACACTATCAGTATAAACTAACGTTTAGTATAGATCTATGATCACCTTTAATACAACTATCATATAAAACAAACCCGTAGTCTTTTTATTATATGATACCCCAATTTCGCTCGCCGCTACTTTCGGGCTCTCGTTTGATTTTTACTTAATATTAAGATGTTTCCGTTCAAACTTCCGCCTCGCTTTCCCTTAGAAACAATAACTATTTCAGCCTCTAATCTCCACCGTTTCAAAAAATATATCGTCTAATCTTAGTTTATCTTAGCTATCCTTTTTATTTTTTTTTTCTTTTTTATTTATTATAAAAAAACACTATCTGTTTCTTATCTATTTATTAAAATAAACAAATAAAAATTTTTCT